GTCATTGCACCAAGAGAAGTTCCTATCGAAGTTCAATGTGAATCTTTTGGTACCTATCATGAGATTTATGGTCACTATCTAATAGTAAGAAATGTCAAAAAAGAAATCCTTTGTATAGACATTCGAACCACTGTTGGTCATATTTCTTTTTACCGAGAGATAGAAGAAGCCATACAGGGGTTTTGCCGGGCTTGCTCATATAGTACCTAAGCTAAAAAATTCTATGATACCCGCGATAATTCGATTCGGATCTCCCCGCCTCAACTAGTATTATAATTCGTGAATTTCTACGCTAATCAAGATCGAGGAAAGGCAGTCTTCGAATCACTGACTCAAACCCATTGTCGAATCCTACTCAACTGAATAGGGAGGTACTTATGGCGGAACGAGCCGATCTAGTCTTTCACAATAAAGCGATAGATGGAACTGCCATGAAACGACTTATTAGCAGATTAATAGATCACTTTGGAATGGCATATACATCACATATCCTGGATCAAGTAAAGACTCTGGGTTTCCAGCAAGCCACTGCTACATCCATTTCATTAGGAATTGATGATCTTTTAACAATACCTTCTAAGGGATGGCTAGTACAAGATGCTGAACAACAAAGTTTAATTTTGGAAAAACACCATCATTATGGTAATGTACACGCGGTAGAAAAATTACGTCAATCCATTGAGATCTGGTATGCTACAAGTGAATATTTACGACAAGAAATGAATCCTAATTTTAGGATGACTGATCCTTCTAATCCAGTCCATATAATGTCTTTTTCGGGGGCTAGAGGAAATGCATCTCAGGTCCATCAATTAGTAGGTATGAGAGGATTAATGTCGGATCCTCAAGGACAAATGATTGATTTACCCATTCAAAGCAATTTACGCGAAGGGCTCTCTTTAACGGAATATATTATTTCCTGCTACGGAGCTCGCAAAGGAGTTGTGGATACTGCTGTACGAACCTCAGATGCTGGATACCTCACGCGCAGACTTGTTGAAGTAGTTCAACACATTGTTGTACGTAGAACAGATTGTGGCACCACCCGAGGTATTTCTGTGAGTCCTCGAAATGGGATGATAACAGAAAGAATTTTTATCCAAACATTAATTGGTCGTGTATTAGCAGACAATATATATATCGGTTCACGATGCATTGCCATTAGAAATCAAGATATTGGGATTGGGCTTGTCAACCGATTCATAACCTTTCGAGCACAACCAATATCTATTAGAACCCCCTTTACTTGCAGGAGTACATCTTGGATCTGTCGATTATGTTATGGCCGCAGTCCCACTCATGGCGACCTGGTCGAATTGGGAGAAGCAGTAGGTATTATTGCGGGTCAATCTATTGGGGAACCGGGGACTCAACTAACACTAAGAACTTTTCATACCGGTGGGGTATTTACAGGCGGTACTGCAGAACATGTACGAGCTCCTGATAATGGAAAAATAAAATTCAATGAAGATTTGGTTCATCCCACACGTACACGTCATGGATATCCTGCTTTTCTATGTTATATAGACCTATATGTAACTATTGAGGGTCAAGATATTCTACATAATGTGAATATTCCACCAAAAAGTTTTATTTTAGTTAAAAATGATCAATATGTAGAATCGGAACAAGTGATTGCTGAGATTCGCGCCGAAGCATCCGCCTTGAATTTTAAAGAGAGGGTTCGAAAACATATTTATTCTGACTCAGAGGGAGAAATGCACTGGAGTACCGCTGTGTACCATGCACCCGAATATACATATGGTAATGTTCATCTCTTACCAAAAACAAGTCATTTGTGGATATTATCAGGGGTTCCGTACAGATCCAGTATAGTCCCTTTTTCGCTCCACAAGGATCAAGATCAAATAAATATTCATTCTCTTTCTGCCGAACGAAAATATATTCCTAACCTTTCGGTGACTAATGATCAAGTGAGACACAAATTGTTTAGGCCGGATCCTTCTGGTAAAAGGGGGGAGTGGGTTCTTGATTATTCAGGACCTGCTCGAATCATATGTAATGGCCATTGTAATTTCATATATCCCGCCATTCTCGACGATAATTCTGATTTATTGGCAAAGAGGCGAAGAAATAGATTCATCATTCCATTACAATCTAATCAAGAACAAGAAAAAGAACTAATACCCCGCTCAGGTATCTCGATTGAAATACCCACAAACGGTCTTTTCCGTATAAATAGTATTCTTGCTTATTTCGATGATCCCCGATACAGACGAAATAGTTCGGGAATTACTAAATATGGGACTATAGAGGTGGATTCAATCGTCAAAAAGGAGGATTTGATTGAGTATCGAAGAACAAAAGAATTTAGGCCAAAATACCAAATGAAAATAGATCGATTTTTTTTCATTCCCGAGGAATTGCATATCTTACCCGGATCTTCTTCCATAATGGTACGGAACAATAGTATCATTGGAGTAGATACACGAATTACTTTCAATATAAAAAGCCGAGTAGGCGGATTGGTCCGAGTGGA